TTACTATAAAAATAAAAAAATGCTTGTTTTCGCATCTATATGTGATGGAATTGGAGAAGTTGATTGAATTGACTTGCGGTAACGAATCTTCGTCGAAAGGCGTATGTTGCTTAGCTGCTTTAGGAGTGTAACCATAGAATTCTCATTCTTTCTTGTTGCCATGAGCTACTGATCCCAGGGGTAATCATCCAAGGGGAAGGGACTCATCTGCTTTCTTTGCCCTCGGAATGCGAGAAGAAGGAAGTCTTCTTTGTTTGGCCACAAGGGCTGAGAGATCGGGGAGTTGGTTGGGGAACGGGATATTCTTTATTCCCTTGCGTCTTGTCTAATTCATCTGTTTGCTTGCCTCATTGAACAGGAATAGTCCAGTCAAAGAGCTCTAGGTTAAGCAGACCCTCAGGTTAAACCAAAGAATGGGGCTCCTGATTTCGGTTCATTCGACGTCAACTCTGGAAGTAAGGCATCTGAATAACTCTCCATAAGGTTATGCACTATGGCGTTCTTCCCTTCCATAGGACAGGGGGCTCTAGTCAAAGAGCTGCGGGAAAGCCGATTTCTCGGCTGACTTTCTGAGGTTTATAACCCGGGCACAGGGAATCCCAATATCCCGGGTCAACCATCAACTCCGACTTCTGTTAATCTAGATGAGGCAAGCAGGGCCGCAGGGAAGCAGTCGAGTAGCGACCCACCGGTTTAGGCACTCGGGGCTTCTTCCTTTTCTTCCCATAGTACGGAATATTTGGGCAACTGCCTACAGGGCTCCTTACTCGGGAGTTCTTTCTTTCGTTCAGTCAAGGGGCTCTGAAAGGCTAGTATCTGCCTATGGGGTTAGGGACTCTGTAATTCCCCTTTCTTCCGTGAATCCGGGCAGGGGGGCATCAGCACTACGGGTTAAGCCAAAGACTCCGTTCCTTAGCGTCTTATACAGGAGACGAAGAGGCTGCAGGGAGCACCTTATGAGAGGGAATCATCTAAGTAATAACTCCCCACCGGACCCCGACCCGGTATCCTTTCCTAACTCTATAAGGATAGCATCGGGCCACAGTAAGGCAGTTGACTAACTCTCCCCGGGCAAGGCGCGAAGGAGAGGTATTCTTTTCTTCCACCAGGAGCGAAGTAGTCTCTTCCAGCGTAGCTTCTTAGGCAGGAATATTCTATTAAACCAAAGGTAGGGGGCTCATAAATTCTTACTTTCGTTGTGAATCCGGAACAGGGGGCTCCTTATAAGCCCGGCAAGAGGACTTCTTATTCGGGGGCAAATGGCCCAACAGCTCCAACTCCCGCTAAGCCATACAAGGAATAGATTCGACGAATCGGTGCCAGAATCGGGTCAAGATCGAGAGCTAGTTAGATGCCGAGCACTCCCGAGCTAAAGCCCCAATACTTAAGTAGCGCATTAGGTAGATCTACTTAAGAGCCCTAAATAGCTGTTATCGGACTTAGTTGGGTTAGATGCCCCCTTTTACTAAAGGAAAGCGGGCTAGTTTCCTGCTTTTAAGCCAAATAGGGAATCAAGGGTTCCTGTCTTTGAAGAAGAAGATGCAGCTGCCAATGTAAAATGCAATTAGAGAGCCTACCCCCGGTCGTCTTACCGGGCTTAGCTAAATATCCGCCGCTAGGCATAGCCTTGCAATAGAATAAGTTCCCGGTATTTCAATAATAGGAGCCAACTCTGCCTCCGTATTCCTTATCAAAGACCTTTCTTAAGCCCCAGAAGGAGAACAAGAGGCTTCGGCAAAGAAAGAAAAGAGCCCCTTCCCTTAGGACCAATTACTAAGCTTTCTGCCATCTCTCATTCAAGTAAGTTGACTAAATATTAGAAAAAAAAGTGTATCCTATATTAGGGTAACTGCCGGGTGCTTACTCAGCATCCTCTTTTTCGGCCACCTACTTCGTAAGGATACGCGTTCTGGGGAGGAATTAATATAGTAGCACGGCTGCGAGAACAGTCAAAGAATCGAGGCCCCTGGCTTCGTTCCATAAGGAGACTAAGAAGCTGCAGACAAGAGGACTCTAGCCGACGGGTCATTTGCTTGTGAGCCAGTTTCCTTTCTTGTTCCGGGGTATTCCCTACTAACTCATGTTACATTCCAGAGACTAATGCTGAAAAGAAAGCATCATATTTTCCCGGGTTGTCAAAACATCAATTTAGAAGTTTACGCCCGACATAGCTTAAAAGCAAGAGAGGAAAGCGGACGAGCTTCCAGCTATAAGGGCTTTGAATGAAAGAGGGTGCGCCCCAGCCCCCGGGTCATGAGCCCCAAAGAGGGGGCTTTGCTACCGCTAGGATTAGACAAAGAATGCAGATAAGTAGTTAGCTGCATCGGCGAAGAAAGCATCTAAGTAGCCGGCTGCTAAGCAACTTGCAAGAAGTAGAGCTCGCGGTGGTGTTCTAACCCCGGTTACCCGACTCCCCCGCTTTTCGTTCATGAGACCCGTCTCCGAGAGAATAAGCCGGGGTTCAAGCCGGCTGGAGGACCTTGAAGAATCTCTAATAAGAGTTCCGGCTAAGAAACATAGGCGGGGAGAAGTTTTCATACCAGCTAAGCTCCATAGCATTCCTAAAGAAGATGAGTCCCCAGCCATAGGATCGAGTAGCTCAGTAGTAGTTTCCTTTCTTTCGTTAAGTCGGACAAAAGCCTCAGGCTGCATTAAAGCAGTAGTTGCGTAAGTACCCTTCGGTCTATGACTCCGGTTCCTACCTCTTACCCCGGGCGTACAAGTATATTATAGTAAAGGTACCGCTTGTTATTGTTGATGCAGAAATCCACACCTCCAATAAAGTCTGGTCTTTCTGCGAGAGCACAAGACCAGTACCCATCTCTAGAACGAGCCAGATCCACGCACGTCCAGAGGAGACCGAACCTAAAGATTTCATCATTATATAATGTTCGGTTCCACCGGTGTGGCGGAGGAGACAAGTCAAAGAAACGTTCTATTGGAGGACACGAAAGAAGACATAACTGCCAATATTCCGAGGCAGACCTCAACCAAGAACCTAACCATTCTTGGTACAAGGTCTGTTCAAGGAAGGAGACAGTATAGTCTTTTACCACCGATGATGGAGGAAGAACAAGCCCTTTAGGCTTGAACTTCTTAATCAAAAGGTGAACAATGATTCCCTTCATGTAGGGGGACATGGGTAAACCACCATTCATCCACCACTCAAAAGGTTGCCCACCTTTTCTGGGGGGTTTGGAGAAAATCACAGCCAGGCGCTTCCACTTTCGTGACCATGCCTGTTGTGAGGAACCCCGAACCCTGAACCCGGCTCCCGCGAGACGAAGAACTCCATTTAATGATAATGAGTACTTATGTCCCAAGGCAACCAGGGCCACAGAGGATCGAATCGACAACATACTCTTCATTGACACTGGGGAGAGGTCCCTAAAAGGGGAACTCGTCCAGTAGCGCTTGGCAAATTCCAATGTTCCGTTATCGGATACAATGGATTTGGGATCGGAGATTTTCACTCCCAATGCTGAGAGTAGAAGTCGATACTCTCTCGCCACATTTGCATCGGCTATGACAATGTCGTCGCCGAGCAAAGCGTAGCCCCAGAACGGCGTCTTGCGTTTTGGATAAGCTAGTGCTGCTGCCATCCACACTACAACGTGGTGTGACAGTGCAAAGAGAGCCCAGGAGCCGTAGTATCCAAGTGGCTGCCCTGTGACAAAGCTTAAAGAAGTCTGCCTCTTTACTAAAGGAGGCATCACGACAAAAGCATTCATCGACAAACAGGCAGTCACCGTACACGATCCCATTGTCTCCCCGAAGATGACACCAAAAGTGTCTCTAATGAAGGAGACGGGAAAGCGGTCAGTAGCCGATTTAAGGTCAAAGGAGTATAAATCCTGAGGCCCAGATCGGATTAACCGCTTGAGGGGGGCTTGCTGATCAAAGGTCCCGTCACTGGGAAGCCTTTTCAGACAGTCCATTCCCCACTTGTGCACTGGAAACAACAGGCGCTGTTTAACATAGTTACCTATGAAGGTACCGCTTGTTAAGGTAACTGGTTATTCCTTAACCAATAGCTAAGTTTTCTCTCTTCGCCCAGTCAACAGGAAAGGATATTCTAGTAGCCGTACTGCAAGTTAATAAACCAATCCATCAGTTTGACTTTCTCCCGTTAATCCGTACAAAGCATTCAATCCCCAAGCTTGCGCCAGGACCCTACATAACTCACTATCCATATCATACTTACTTCACTCTTAGCACCATTATCAAGTGAAGGAGACCCACATATAGTAGCCTAAAAGTAAAGAAGGGCAGGCTCTTTACAACTGCTTACTCGCTTATAGAAAAAATGCCTCTATCCCCCTTTGACTTTCACTTGGAACGGGGCCCCGTAGAGGATATCATAGAAAGAAGGTATCCGCCCTACCTTGGCCTCTGAAACCTGAATTCAATCTCCCACTGAACTTTTAAGAAAGGAATCTCCTAACACCGGGCAAAGACTACTACTTCTGGTCTGACCCCCTTCCTTAGCTCTAAAGGGTTGGATGCTCTAATAGGGCAAGTGCGAGGACTACGGGAAACCTGTCTTCCCACCCAGTCACCATCTTGGGCATCCGCCGAGCAATCATTCCTCATATCACCAGTTAACACAGCAGCCACCTTGTCCAAGTCCACAACCTCCTGAACTTCTTCTGGTGAGCTTATTCCATAATAAATATTTATAATCCTTGGAATGATGGATACGGTCCTTCCCCTTATCCTCAGTCTGCGGGTCACCAATCTTTCCGAATCCTTTTGGTAAGTTTGCTATGGCTTCTTTCACCACTTGTTCCACGAAAGGTTTAGCCATGGTTACTGAGTTGAACAGATCAACCTCCTTCAGCAGGCTCACTACTTCTTTCACCGAATACTTGTCAGCTTCCAGAATTCTTTCTGGCACTATCTTTCTCCTTTGAACCATATCCCACCTTCCTGCTTGTTTGTACGAGTCAAACCAGACTCCTCCAACAACAACACCTGTGTCAACCTGAACCCTTTTTCCTTTCCTGTCAGCTTTGGCTCCCCAGCAGCAATGCTGGACTTAGATTTCTTGGCCACAGGTGTCTCACCCTTAGCTTGATCAACAGGAATATCTGTCTGAGCAACATCTTGTTCAACAGCTTGTACAGGCTCAGCAACTTTCCTCTTCCTCCTGGGAGTTGCAGTATGTTCCACTGTAGTTGGTTCTTGTCGTTCCACAGTCTGCTTCTTAATAGCTTTCTTTTTCTTTGCTGGTGGCTTCGTGTTAACAGCAGGTTCAACAATTTCTTCATCCTCAGCATCTGGAACAGTGGCATGATCTTCCATCTCAGCATAACCAGCAGACTTTTCTGATTGGGTTACTTCTGTTTCTTCAGTACCAACAGTCTGATGCATCTCATCATCCACATAACGCTCCACGGCCTCAAACAGCTCCTCTAGAGAGTCATCCTGCTTGCCTGAATCATTCTGAGATGCCTCATCATTGGCTTCACCATCATCCGGAACATCCTCTTGTTCTTCGACGGGTCACCCTTTTCATCAGCAACAGATGCCTCCTCTTGTTCTCCAGACTGTGACTCTTTACCAACAGTACCATCAGTTTGTGCCTCGATTTCTTAAGACTGTACCTCTTCACTTTCAGCAGGAACCTTTCCTCAGGATCTGATTCTTCTGGAGCAGACTCCACAACTTCCTGTTCGCTAGATTCCTCGTTACTCTCTTCAGGCTCAGAGTCAGTTTCCTTGTTCCCTTCAACATCCTCTTGAACATCATCTGTTCCTTTCTCTGGAGCATCAGTCTGGGTCTCTGCATTAGGTATTTCTGCACCAGATTTCCCATGCTATATGCGGCGGCAATGCAATTCTCCAGAGAGCGGCTGATCTAAAAAAGATCTTATCCCGGGGGCGTTAGTGGACGTTTTTCATTCTTCACCCGGTCCAGTTCTCTGCCGCCTTCTAATATGTGCGAGAAGTTGGGTCTGGCATTCCTCTCCCTATTGGTCGAGCTATGAATAACCTCTTCCTTTGCTTTAGGAGCTACTGATGTCCGGGAGTGAGGGGCTGCCCTATATCCGATCTTGAATTAGGGTATTCGACTCCGTAGTCTTCGTCTGCTTCCCGGGCTATTCCGCTAATAGAGGCTAAGCGGTTATTGTTGCCCGCCGAGTTAGGCTCTTGGAAGTCCTCTTTCCGGGTTCGGTGATTGGACGGGAATGCATCCCTTTCTAGAATTGGAGTTAGCCAAGGTGCTAGCTCGTTAGCCGAAGTTGTTAGTTCGTCAGTCACGGTAGCTAGTTCGTTAGCTGAGGCTGCTAGTTCAGCCAAGTAAGTAGTTGGAAGTTCAGCTGAGTACGTAGTAGGAAGCTCATCTGAGTGAGTAGCCAGATCAGGTGCTGCGGTAGAAGCCATTTTTCGAAAAGCCGGAATAGGCGCTGTGATAGAAACCTTTTTATTTGCTAGATTTGTTCGCAGCATCCTAGCTAAATATGATAAGGCCTCCCCTCCAGGCATTCCAGCAAAAAATGAAAAAATGGGATCGACTCTTTTGAAGTTAGGCTCGATTACTCCTTGAAATAACCCCTAGCAAGAAAATGAAAGTAGGTTTTGACTAAGCGCCGGAGGCTATGAATCGTTCTTCCTTCTTTCTCGCTTAACGGAGCATTAAGAAAGAAAGGAGCCGCAGGCGGGTGGTTGGTCTTTGGATCAGCAGCCGAGTTAGTTGTGAATGTGGTCTCAAGAAAGATATAAATTCGGTGAAGGGAGGTATGGTACGGTCGAAGACTTCTAAACACCGGGGCGAACCCGCCCAAAGAAGGAGTATGAAAGGGCAGATCCCCCATTTATTGCCTCATATCTCCTCTTATGTCTAGCCCCTGCCCTACTAAAAGAGCTCTTGAAGCTTCTTATAAGAAAGATGCGCTTAGGTTACTTGATAGGGTCCTATATTGATTGGCTAATGTTCGACCTAAACCGGGAAAGCGGGCAAATGATCGATGGCACGGGCTGTCACCGCCCTGTGTTCGTGGTGTTTAGTTTGATACTAAGCCCAGGCATAGACGCCGGAAATCACCTTTCACCGCTCTTTTCTATTTCACTCGCCTTTCATTCACATAAGAGAAGGGATGAAGAGTCGTGGGAGGCTCTTCTAGCCCTTATTTGAAAACCATACGTAGAAGTAAAAAGGGGGAACAAACGGTATCAAAGCTCTCTTTGAAGTGGAGCAGGCAGGGAACTAAATCCATAGAGCTGGTGCTAGGTCATGGAAATACCTTAATCAGGATCTAGGGCATTGGAATAAATACCTCTAGTTGTTGATAGGGCGTGGGGCAAAGTCCATAGAGTTAGAGAGTTGGCTTGATAAAGCAGACGCAGGAGTTGAACCTGCCGTTGTTGCATTTGTTGTTCGTGAGTCGATCCTCTGCTAAGAGCTTGGTTCTAGCTGTCCGTAGCTGTTTCTGATATAAGAGTTTGTTTCTAGCCGTCCGTAGCTGTTATGATTTTTTAAACAGGAGAACGGGAAAGCATTCAATAAAGCGTACGCGGGGCTCAAGCTAATAGGAAAAAAGAAGTGCAGCGACGATCATAAGAAAAGAAAGATACACAGAAGCTTAGGAAGGAGTACGCCCGCTTCATAAGGCCTTCGGACCACATGGAGTTCCCAATCATAGTAAATGGAAAAGTTTTTTCCTGGCGAATAACGAAGGCTAGCGCTTTTTACAAAGATTAATGGCTTAAGCTGACTTCGACTGAAGCTTCAGTCACCATGGCATGGCTACCCTTACTTCCTTGATTTCGGAAAGCGAGCGTAGTGAGGCGAATGTGTGTGAGCTACTCGATCGATTGTGAAACCACCTTTTCTTCCTAAGACCTGATTCTTCCACCTTTTCCTGCCCAGCTGCTCTTACCCGATTCTCCGAAACTACCTTTTCCTTTTCGCCTACGACTTCCTCCTTCAATGGAAGGGTAGGTAGTTTACTTCTTGAGGCATTACGCCTCAACTGGATAAATTCACTTATTTTACACAATTCTTCTGGTCATGCCTCTTCTTCTTTACTTTCTATATTCCCATATGCAATGATGGAGATGGAGTACTTGGGATCAGCAGAATTCTCAAACTACGGAACCAACTGGTTTCACACCGGGGGAACAACATCCGGAGCAAGGACCCCAAGAGTTTGGAAGATATCTTGAGAAAAGGTTTTAGCACGGGTGTATCCTATATGTACTCTAGTTTTTTAGAAGTATCCCAATGGTGTAAGGCCGTCGACTTATTGGGAAAAAGGAGGAAAATCACTTTGATCTCCTGTTTCGGAGAAATCAGTGGCTCACGAGGAATGGAAAGAAACATATTCTCTATTATCTCGAAGTCCTCATATAGCACTTCTTCAAATCCTGCATGGGGGATCACTTGGCGGAATGAAATAATGCTAATCCATGTTCCACACGGCCAAGGAAGCATCGTTTTTTAATCTCATTATGACTTGGTCGTTCGGAACATATTTTTTCTATATATACTAAAAATATTTTTTTTTTTGGGGGGGGGGCAAAAGCATCAGTAAAATGTTTTCGTTCGGATACAGACATGGCAATCTACTTATGTAAAGTCTCGATTAAGCTGCCCAAGCATAGATCCAACGCACTACTAAAGTAGGCAGCTTTCTTTCACACTGTACTGTCATAGTAAAAAAAAAGAAATGCCCTTAACGCGAAGAACTCCTACGCAAACAGAAAAGACTGGGACCGTCAACTCCAACAGTAGCAGGGCCTAAAGGCGCCTCCCAGAGCTCCTAGGCTTAGAGGGGATATTGCCTCCTATTCCTACTCCATGTGGGTCACTCCCTGCATTAGTTATTTCCATGCTTTCGATCCGGGGCGAGCATACATACTCCGCTCAGCTTACTAGCCCTACTAGTAGGAGGTCTTTATAGGCTTAGCTTATCTATTTACAAAAAAGAATCCTATCCTAGTGTGACACGAAATGATACCGGCAGAGATTGAGCTCCTGCCCACCCTTTAAGCTATAGGTCGGGTATATATAGAGTGGGTTAGCTTTGCTTTATAGTATATATACTCAAACGCGGGTACTCGGCTATTTATCCTCTTGCCCTTTATTTGCGCTGTCCCACCACATTATTGTGTGGCGGCAGAGCAAGTGTACCCAGGTCAACATTTTTACCCATACGCACTATTAGGTGACGACATTGTAATATGTGACGAGGCGGTTGCAGAGGTGTATTCTCAGCTGTTGAAGGATATAGGTGTTTCGATAAGCATGTCGAAATCCTTAATCTCTCACAGCGGAGGAGCCGAGTTCGCGAAGCGTTTTCGCGATCTGAGGAAGGATATTTCGCCTTTTTCAGTAAATTGCCCAGGTACCCTCATGCCTTTGATCTGTTAGCAATCAATGAAAAATATAGTATAAAAAGATTGTCTGTCTTCCTATGGGTTCCCCCGCCGACCCAGTGACACACCAACCACGCCCCCTGTGAAAGAGGGCTACGCAGCTGATTCGGTTAATCACATGTCAGAACAACCGCTAGGGATCTTTTTTTCCGGCTTATTTTGGGCAAGCTTTCTTTTTCTGTCAGAGACGGATCTTGGTTGGGAAGATAGCAAGAACTCAGAGCCTTCACATCCACCCTGTGAGTGTTAGGAGAAGAGTGAACGTGCTGAGGAGTTGCGGTGCTTCCGCTATTTTAATATAAGTACCTGTAAGAGAAGGTTCCATAGAAATCTTTCTTCCTTTAGCGACAAAGCTTTAATGCAAGACTTATCAGCCAGGTGATGCTAGATGCTCGACTAAGTAGGAGAGGGTATTCCGATGGTATACGAACAATGGGGTATTGTTTTATGGCTTCTTCAAATTATGAGCTTAGTGTTCGACGCTAAGGCCTCAAAACGACTCTCGTAAACAAGAAACTCTTGCCAATCCTCCTTATTACTGTACAATAAGATCTGCATCTCTGTCCTCTGTATACTTTTTATGATACTTTTATTTGAGAGGACTTTGGCCCAATGGGGCTTCTTTTTTGTATTTCAGGTTTTGATCTTAATAGTAATTAATGCGTTTTGCAGGAAAGATAAATTTTTTCCATGGGTTAAATTTTCTTCCTTCCTTTTTATAACACTAGTGTTTTTTTGTGTTGGAAACATTTTCTATGGTAAAAACTATGTCGCCAATCCATGGCAGCTTTCGACCATTATTAGTGGATCAACTATTCAATTTCTGTCGTTACGCCCCCGCACCGTTGCCCAAAAGGGCATCGGGCTTACTATCTATTTTTTGCTAACTTGCGCGTTAGCTCTATTCCATTCCCCCAACGAAGTTGAAGGAAGTATTAACGTAGGAATAGTAGCTTTTTTGGGGCTGCATCTCGCAGCTCTCGTGGGAATATCCCTCTTTTATTCTATCCTACCTGACAGGAAGGATGCGCTTGTCCCCTTAATACTATCCGGGATATTCACGATGGTCCCCTATTTACCAGAAATAGGGTGGCTCACTCGATGGATAGAGGGTCTAAATCTCTTATTGTTACTCTTAGGTCTTTGACTCGAATACCCGCTCCTGTTGAATGAGCCGAGAGTAAGGGCCTTGGATAATGGATACCCAGTTCGCAAACTGAATAATACCTTTTTTTCTTTCTTGGAAAGGGGACTCTTGGAATGGGCTGCAGTCACTCTACCTCTGGCAGTGTGAAAAGGAAGTAGAGCATAACTGGCAAAGGGGAAGGCTTTGGGCAAAGATGAAGAGAATCGAATCAATTTGACTATTCCCGTAGGGATTCTTTATCTTATTCCATCCGGCTAGAAGATGTGTCAATAAAGGGAAAATTCAAGATGTGGAGAGAGATTCCCTTGTGATGTTTATGGGCGGAGAAAGCTCACTTCAATCTCAAGGCGAGGGAATCCTTCGTTCAGGAGACCTGTCTTAGAAAAGATCTGAATCCTAGTTATCCGGCCAAGGTATCCGCCCTAGTTCACATTAAGTCAAGGAAAATATGTTATAACTGCTGTTGCGGATCCTGCATCCCACTTATCGAGGCAAGCCGTCGCCCGTTCACTCCCTTCTCGGGCTTATTAGTCCCATACCTAATCGGCTACACTATAAGTTCTCTACCCAGGGAACACTTACGACAGGTGGAAAGGCAACGACCAAATCTACCTACTTGCTATCTAAAGAAGGAAAGCAGCTCGCGGTTACGCGTCTCCTAGCTCCAAAAAAACAATAAGGCTCTGAAAGACTAAAGCTATGGTGACATGACTAAGATAATAAGTAAGATCAGAAGAAGTTCACACCCGTCGCATCGTTCGCTCTCCCAGAAGGATCTGTCCAGCGCAGTCCCGAGCAGTCATTCAAAGCGAGGCCGGACAGGAGGCATCCACCTCCGAAGAATCGAATCCGAGGCATAGCGATGTAATTAAATAGGGGCCACAAGCAGCGGTTCCATGGGCCGGTAAGATGAGTTAGGGACCTGAGGATGTGATATGTTGTTCCCGTTGTAGAGAGCTCTTATAAATTTACCTTACTATTCACAGCCCACCCTAGGGACAAGAAGAAAGGCCACCGAGCGTTAGCGCTGTGGGAAGTCTATCCTCCTCGATGTTAGTAGGCGAGTGAGTTGGGGGATCCAGATGATTTCTCCTCCGCATAAAAGGCTATTATTTTTCGAATTTTGTCAATAGAGAAGGAGAGGTTAGGCAGACACTTAAGCCATCAAGTTCGACAGCTTCTTCGAGAGATTCTTCGACAGCAAAAGAGCAGGAAGTTCGGGAGGTGGGGAGTCATCTAAGACCAGAATTCCAGAATACAGGGATAAGTGTGCCGTTGAGCCGCCCTCATTATAATAAGTGGGTTTACTAGGAACGCCATTGGGCGCAGCTCTGGAAGCCGAAGTAACGAAGTATGCCTAAACTATAGCATTCTAGCTTCCCTCGGTTAGAAGGAATAGGAACAAAGCTTTGATGAGGCGGGCGCTTGAAGCGAGGTATTAGTATCGGCGAACAAGTCGTTTAGGTGGGGAACCTCCTGCCTTTTATTCATTAGTTGTTCCAGTAGTTGTTGATAGCATTGACTAGTCTATAGAGTGCTTAACCGCGCTTTATGGGGAGTGAGGGATGTCCGGGTCCCGAACGGGGTAAACCTTTGTCTGAAGTCTTCCTGTCTGAATAGTGAGTCTTAGTCTTTAACAGGAGTACGTGACCTGTAGCTCCCCGCCCCGAAGGGCCTCTTTTCATATGCATGATTGAGTATATGTCTTCGCTTATCTTACTTATTAGTCTTTCTTCCTCCTATAACAAGAGGATGTGACCTCTTCTTCTTATCCCGATGGCGTACTTGTTCTTTCTTTTATGCCTTATATGTTCTCTTTGTTCGGCTAGCTAATTAAATAAGAATCCTACTTTCGGGGTAGGAGGCTAAGCCCTTATCAGGCAAGAATCCGCGTTCTATTATGGGTTATACCCCTCCTTCTAAGATAAGGAAAGCAGCTAAAACCTTTAGCCATGAAGAGCCCATCTCTTTCT